GCTAGCGTAGCTTAAAATTAAAGCATAGCACTGAAGATGCTAAGATGGGCCCTAAAAAGCCCCGCATGCACAAAGGCTTGGTCCTGACTTTATTATCAGCTTTAACACAACTTACACATGCAAGTCTCCGCACCCCCGTGAGGATGCCCTTAATCCCCTGCCCGGGGACGAGGAGCAGGCATCAGGCACAAACTATTGGCCCAAGACGCCTTGCCACGCCACACCCCCAAGGGAATTCAGCAGTGATAGACATTAAGCCATAAGTGAAAACTTGACCTAATTAGTGTTATACTGGGCCGGTAAAACTCGTGCCAGCCACCGCGGTTATACGAGAGGCCCTAGTTGATAAACACGGCGTAAGGGGTGGTTAGGGAAGACAAAAATAAAGCCAAAGAGCCCCTTAGCCGTCATACGCTCTTGAAGACTTGAAGACCTAAAACGAAAGTAGCTTTAAAACACATCTGCCTGACCCCACGAAAGCCAAGAAACAAACTGGGATTAGATACCCCACTATGCTTGGCCATAAACTTAGACGTTTCTCCACAACAAACGTCCGCCCGGGTACTACGAGCGTCAGCTTAAAACCCAAAGGACTTGGCGGTGCCTTAGATCCCCCTAGAGGAGCCTGTTCTAGAACCGATAACCCCCGTTAAACCTCACCACTCCTAGTCACCCCCGCCTATATACCGCCGTCGTCAGCTTACCCTATGAAGGCCCCACAGTAAGCAGAGCGGGCACAGCCCAAAACGTCAGGTCGAGGTGTAGCGCATGAAGTGGGAAGAAATGGGCTACATTTTCTTCTTAAAGAATAACACGAACAGTAACATGAAAAACCACTTGAAGGAGGATTTAGAAGTAAAAAGGAAATAGAGTGTCCTTTTGAACCCGGCTCTGAGGCGCGTACACACCGCCCGTCACTCTCCCCTGTCAAACAGCCGCCGAAGTTATTAACCCAAAAGCACCGACAAGGGGAGGCAAGTCGTAACATGGTAAGTGTACCGGAAGGTGCACTTGGATCAAACACCAGGGCGTGGCTGAGATAGTTAAGCATCTCCCTTACACCGAGAAGACATCCATGCAAGTTGGATCGCCCTGAGCCAAACAGCTAGCTTAACCACCCCAACTAAAACAACAACAAAAACACCATAACACAGCCAAAATCAAAAAAACAAACCATTTTCCCACCTGAGTATGGGCGACAGAAACGGTCAACTAAGCAATAGAGAAAGTACCGCAAGGGAAAGCTGAAAAAGTAATGAAAAAACCCATATAAGCACCAACAAAGCAGAGGCTAAGCCTCGTACCTTTTGCATCATGATTTAGCCAGTACCAAACAGGCAAAGAGACCTTTAGTCTGACCCCCCGAAACCAAGTGAGCTACCCCGGGACAGCCATCTGGGCCAACCCGTCTCTGTGGCAAAAGAGTGGGAAGAGCCCCGGGTAGAGGTGACAGACCTACCGAACTTGGTGATAGCTGGTTATCTAAGAAATGGATAGAAGTTCAGCCTCGTTCTCCTTAAATAAAACAAGTTACATCTTAATAATATTATAGAAAAATACGAGAGTTAATCAAAGGGGGTACAGCCCTTTTGATAAAGGACACAACCTTACACAAGTGGATAAGGATCATAAACCACAAAATCCCAGTTGTTTCAGTGGGCCTAAAAGCAGCCACCTGAACAGAAAGCGTTAAAGCTCAAACAACAAAAAATTAATTATCCTGATAAATAATCCTACTCCCTTAAAAATATTAGATCGCCCCATGTCAACATGGAAGAGATTATGCTAAAATGAGTAACAAGAGGACACCATCCTCTCCAGGCACAAGTATAAGCCAGATCGGACAAACCACTGGCAACTTAACGAACCCAATAAAAGAGGGCACAGTGAATAAACACTAACAACAAGAAAAACCCACCTAAAAAATCGTTACCCCCACACTGGAGTGCCACACAAGGAAAGACTAAAAGAAAGGAAAGGAACTCGGCAAACACAAGCCTCGCCTGTTTACCAAAAACATCGCCTCCTGCAAACCACTAAGTATAGGAGGTCCAGCCTGCCCAGTGACCACAAGTTTAACGGCCGCGGTATTTTGACCGTGCAAAGGTAGCGCAATCACTTGTCTTTTAAATGAAGACCCGTATGAATGGCCAAACGAGGGCTTAACTGTCTCCCCTTTCCAGTCAGTGAAATTGATCTCTCCGTGCAGAAGCGGACATACAACTACAAGACGAGAAGACCCTTTGGAGCTTAAGGTACAAACCCAGCCACGTTTAATGACCCCCCAAATGGCACAAACCCAGCGGAACTTGGGCTTTTACCTTCGGTTGGGGCGACCACGGAGAAAAACCAATCCTCCGAGAAGATAGGGCCAACTAAGCCTAAAACCAAGAAAAACACTTCTAAGTCACAGAAATTCTGACTAACAATGATCCGGCCCCAGGCCGATCAACGAACCAAGTTACCCTAGGGATAACAGCGCAATCCCCTCCCAGAGTCCATATCGACGAGGGGGTTTACGACCTCGATGTTGGATCAGGACATCCTAATGGTGCAGCCGCTATTAAGGGTTCGTTTGTTCAACGATTAAAGTCCTACGTGATCTGAGTTCAGACCGGAGCAATCCAGGTCAGTTTCTATCTGTAACGCTACTTTTCCTAGTACGAAAGGACCGGAAAAGTGGGGCCTATGCTAAAAGCACGCCCCCTCCTCAATTGGTGCCACCAACTAAACCAAGTAACAGGACGCACATTAAATCAGCCGAAACCAGGCCATACTAAGATGGCAGAGCATGGTAATTGCAAAAGGCCTAAGCCCTTTCAACCAGAGGTTCAAATCCTCTTCTTAGTTTATGATAAACACTCTACTAACACACCTAATTAACCCACTAGCATACATCGTCCCAGTCCTTCTAGCTGTCGCCTTTCTAACCCTCGTCGAACGAAAAGTACTAGCATATATACAACTACGCAAAGGCCCAAACATTGTCGGCCCCTACGGGCTACTTCAACCTATTGCAGACGGAGTAAAACTCTTTATTAAAGAACCAATCCGCCCATCAACATCCTCGCCCGTACTATTCCTAACAACCCCCATACTGGCACTCACCCTTGCCATAACCCTGTGAGCACCAATACCAATACCACACCCAATTATAGACCTAAACCTCGGAATCCTTTTTCTTCTAGCCCTATCAAGCCTCGCTGTATACTCAATCCTGGGCTCAGGATGAGCATCAAACTCAAAATATGCCCTTATTGGAGCCCTCCGGGCCGTAGCCCAGACAATCTCATATGAAGTCAGCCTAGGACTTATCCTTCTATCCACCATTATTTTTTCAGGCGGATACACCCTCCAAACATTCAACACAGCCCAAGAAAGCATCTGACTGCTACTCCCCGCATGACCCCTAGCAGCAATATGATATATTTCCACCCTAGCAGAAACCAACCGAGCACCATTTGATCTTACAGAAGGAGAATCCGAGCTAGTATCAGGATTTAATGTAGAATATGCAGGAGGTCCTTTCGCCCTGTTTTTCCTAGCAGAATACGCCAACATCCTAATAATAAACACCCTCTCTGCAGTCCTATTTCTAGGGGCTTCCCACATCCCAACCATCCCAGAACTAACATCAATTAACTTAATAACCAAAGCCGCACTCCTGTCCCTAGTCTTTTTATGAGTACGCGCATCATACCCCCGATTCCGTTATGACCAACTAATACACTTAGTCTGAAAAAACTTCCTCCCCCTAACCCTAGCCCTAGTACTCTGACACACCGCCCTTCCAATTGCACTCGCAGGCCTGCCGCCACAACTATAGACCAAGGAACCGTGCCCGAATTATTAAGGACCACTTTGATAGAGTGGCTAATGAGGGTTAAAGTCCCTCCAGTTCCTAGAAAGAAGGGAATCGAACCCATACTCAGGAGATCAAAACTCCTGGTGCTTCCTCTACACCACTTCCTAAGATAAGGTCAGCTAAATAAGCTTTCGGGCCCATACCCCGAACATGACGGTTAAAATCCCTCCCCTATCAATGAACCCCTATGTACTCACCACCATCCTAACTAGCCTGGGACTAGGAACCACACTAACATTCGCCAGCTCCCATTGACTTTTAGCCTGAATAGGACTAGAAGTAAACACACTAGCGATCTTACCACTAATAGCCCAACAACACCACCCCCGAGCCGTTGAAGCAACCACTAAATATTTTTTAACCCAAGCAACCGCAGCAGCAATAATCCTCTTCGCAGCCACCACAAATGCATGAATATCCGGAGAGTGAGATATTACCAACATAACCCACCCCCTAGCCTCTGCCCTGACCATCACAGCCCTGGCCCTTAAAATTGGCCTCGCACCAATACACTTCTGACTCCCAGAAGTGCTGCAAGGCCTTAATTTACTAACAGGCTTAATTTTATCAACATGACAAAAACTGGCCCCACTGGCACTCATTATCCAAGTAGCCCCAACCATCAACCCAACTATCCTTACACTACTAGGCCTCCTCTCGGCCCTCGTTGGAGGATGAGGCGGCCTTAACCAAACCCAGCTCCGAAAAATCCTGGCCTACTCATCAATTGCACACATAGGCTGAATAATTATTATTTTACAACACTCACCTCAATTAACTTTAACTGCCCTAATAATATATATCCTAATAACCTCCTCTGCCTTCCTTGCCTTAAAAACAGTGTCCGCCACCAATATTAACGTCCTTTCAATAGCATGAACTAAAAGCCCCATTCTAGTGACAACAACAGCCATAGTGCTACTTTCATTAGGGGGCCTCCCCCCACTCACAGGATTTATGCCAAAATGACTAATTTTACAAGAACTAACAAAACAAGACCTCCCCCTAACAGCCACAATCATAGCCATGGCCGCCCTTCTGAGCCTCTATTTCTACCTACGACTATGCTACGCAATAACACTAACCGTCTCCCCAAGCTCAATAAACACCTCCACACCCTGACGAACCCAGCCCACCCAATTAATAATGGCCCCCGCCATCTTCACAACAGCCGCCTTAAGCCTACTTCCAGTTACCCCAGCCATCACGGCACTACTCACCTAGAGACTTAGGATAACCAGACCAAGGGCCTTCAAAGCCCTAAGTAGGAGTTAAACCCTCCTAGCCTCTGTCTAAGACCTGCGGGACTCTACCCCACATCTTCCAAATGCAAATCAGACACTTTAATTAAGCTAAGGCCTTTCTAGATGAGAAGGCCTCGATCCTACAAACTCTTAGTTAACAGCTAAGCGCCCAAACCAGCGGGCATTCATCTACCTTTCCCGCCGTTAGCCTAGTAAGGCGGGAAAGCCCCGGCAGACGTCAATCTGCGTCTTGAGATTTGCAATCTCATGTGTACTCCACCACGGGGCTTGATAAGGAGAGGACTCAAACCTCCATCTTTGGGGCTACAACCCACCGCCTACTTCGGCTACCTTACCTGTGGCAATCACACGTTGATTCTTTTCTACCAACCACAAAGACATTGGCACCCTCTACCTTGTTTTTGGTGCCTGAGCTGGCATAGTCGGCACAGCACTTAGCCTCTTGATTCGGGCCGAACTAAGCCAACCAGGATCCCTCCTGGGTGATGACCAAATTTATAATGTTATTGTAACCGCCCACGCATTTGTTATGATTTTCTTTATAGTAATGCCAATCCTCATCGGAGGCTTCGGAAACTGGCTAGTCCCACTAATAATTGGGGCCCCAGACATGGCATTCCCCCGAATAAACAATATAAGCTTCTGACTCCTCCCCCCATCATTTCTGCTCCTCCTAGCCTCTTCTGGCGTAGAAGCCGGCGCCGGAACCGGATGAACCGTCTACCCCCCTCTAGCAGGTAACCTGGCCCACGCTGGTGCATCAGTCGACCTGACCATCTTCTCCCTACACCTAGCAGGTGTCTCATCCATCCTGGGGGCCATTAATTTTATCACCACAACAATTAACATAAAACCGCCTGCCATCTCTCAGTACCAAACCCCCCTGTTTGTGTGGGCCGTGCTTGTAACTGCCGTACTCCTTCTTCTATCCCTCCCAGTTCTAGCCGCCGGCATTACAATACTTTTAACGGACCGAAATCTTAACACAACCTTCTTCGACCCCGCGGGAGGAGGAGACCCAATCCTTTACCAGCACTTATTCTGATTTTTTGGACACCCTGAAGTGTACATTCTTATTCTTCCCGGGTTCGGAATCATCTCACACGTTGTCGCATACTATGCGGGCAAAAAAGAGCCCTTTGGCTATATAGGCATGGTGTGGGCCATAATGGCCATCGGCCTCCTAGGATTCATTGTCTGAGCCCACCATATGTTTACAGTGGGAATGGACGTGGACACACGTGCTTACTTTACATCCGCCACAATAATTATTGCCATCCCAACAGGAGTTAAAGTCTTTAGCTGACTAGCCACCCTGCACGGTGGCTCAATTAAGTGAGAAACACCCATGCTATGGGCCCTCGGCTTCATCTTCCTCTTCACAGTAGGGGGACTAACAGGAATTGTTCTGGCCAACTCATCTCTAGATATTGTACTTCACGACACATACTACGTAGTAGCACATTTCCACTATGTTTTATCAATAGGGGCCGTATTTGCTATTATAGCTGCCTTTGTTCACTGATTCCCCCTATTTACAGGGTATACACTCCACAGCACCTGAACAAAAATCCATTTCGGAGTAATGTTTATTGGTGTAAACCTTACATTCTTCCCCCAACACTTCCTCGGCCTAGCGGGAATGCCACGTCGATACTCAGACTACCCAGACGCCTACACACTATGAAACACTGTCTCTTCAATTGGCTCCCTTATCTCTCTTGTGGCTGTTATTATGTTCCTATTTATTTTATGAGAAGCCTTTGCAGCTAAACGAGAAGTTTTATCTGTAGAACTCACAGCAACAAATGCAGAGTGACTACACGGCTGCCCCCCACCATACCACACCTTTGAAGAGCCCGCATTTGTTCAAGTTCAATCAAATTAACCGAGGAAGGGAGGAATTGAACCCCCATAACCTGGTTTCAAGCCAGGCACATAACCACTCTGCCACTTCCTTAAGACATTAGTAAATTGGCAATTACATCACCTTGTCAAGGTGAAATCGTGGGTTAAAACCCCGCATGTCTTAAGCTACCAGCTTAATGGCACATCCCACACAACTAGGATTCCAAGACGCGGCATCACCCGTAATAGAAGAACTTCTCCACTTCCATGACCACGCTTTAATAATTGTATTTTTAATTAGCACGCTTGTCTTATACATTATCGTAGCAATAGTATCAACAAAACTCACTAATAAATACATCTTAGACTCTCAAGAGATTGAAATTGTCTGAACAGTCTTACCGGCTGTAATTCTTATTCTAATTGCCCTTCCGTCCCTCCGCATTCTATACCTTATAGATGAAATTAATGACCCGCATCTAACAATTAAAGCCATAGGACACCAATGGTACTGAAGCTACGAGTACACAGACTACGAAAACCTAGGATTTGACTCCTACATAATTCCCACCCAAGACTTGGCCCCCGGACAATTTCGGCTTCTTGAAACAGACCACCGAATAGTTGTCCCAATAGAATCACCAGTACGTGTACTTGTCTCTGCTGAAGACGTCCTGCACTCCTGAGCCGTACCCTCCCTTGGTGTTAAACTGGACGCTGTCCCAGGCCGCCTAAATCAAACTGCCTTTATTGCCTCCCGCCCAGGGGTGTTCTATGGCCAATGTTCTGAAATTTGCGGAGCCAACCACAGCTTTATACCAATTGTAGTTGAAGCAGTGCCCCTAGAACACTTTGAAAACTGATCCTCACTTATACTAGAAAACGCCTCACTAGGAAGCTAAGTACGGGCTACAGCGTTGGCCTTTTAAGCCAAAAAATGGTGCCTCCCAACCACCCCCAGTGAAATGCCTCAATTAAACCCCGCCCCTTGATTTGCAATTCTATTATTCGCATGACTAGTCTTTCTAGTTATTATCCCAACCAAAGTGTTAAACCATGTTACACCCAATGAACCAACCCAACTCAGCGCCGAAAAACACAAAGCTGAGTCCTGAGACTGACCGTGGCAATAAGCTTTTTTGATCAATTTGCAAGCCCATCATTTCTGGGTATCCCCCTAATTGCTATTGCAATCGCCCTCCCCTGAGTATTATACCCTGCCCCCTCAGCCCGATGAGTTAATAACCGCCTACTAACACTCCAAAGCTGACTAATTAATCGTTTCACAAATCAACTAATAATGCCACTAAACTTAGGCGGACATAAATGGGCCCTCCTGCTTACCTCTCTTATAGTATTCCTAATTACTATTAACATATTGGGCTTACTCCCCTACACATTCACCCCCACCACGCAACTGTCCCTCAACATAGCATTTGCCGTACCCCTATGACTCGCAACAGTTCTCATTGGCATGCGCAACCAACCAACAGTTGCCCTAGGACACCTCCTGCCAGAAGGAACCCCGATCCCACTAATCCCAGTGCTTATTATTATCGAAACAATTAGTCTGTTTATCCGCCCCCTAGCACTTGGCGTCCGACTAACAGCTAACTTAACCGCCGGCCACCTGCTAATCCAACTCATTGCCACCGCCGTGTTTGTACTCCTACCAATAATGCCCACGGTCGCTATCCTAACCGCCTCTGTCCTGTTCCTTCTAACACTACTAGAGGTTGCAGTGGCCATAATTCAAGCCTACGTATTTGTACTTCTACTAAGCCTCTATCTACAAGAAAACGTCTAATGGCCCACCAAGCACATGCATATCACATAGTAGACCCAAGCCCATGGCCCCTTACCGGTGCAGTAGGAGCCCTCCTATTAACATCCGGCCTAGCAATCTGATTTCACTTTCACTCCACTGTCCTCATAACACTAGGACTAACCCTATTACTGCTAACAATATATCAATGATGACGCGACATCATCCGTGAAGGAACATTTCAAGGTCATCACACCCCCCCTGTTCAAAAAGGACTGCGGTACGGAATAATCCTTTTTATCACATCCGAAGTATTCTTCTTCCTCGGGTTTTTCTGGGCCTTCTACCACTCTAGCCTGGCACCAACACCAGAACTAGGGGGCTGCTGACCACCAACAGGAGTTACAACCCTAAGCCCATTTGAAGTACCCCTACTAAACACAGCAGTACTACTAGCATCCGGAGTGACTGTCACATGAACACACCACAGCCTAATAGAGGGCGAACGTAAACAAGCCATCCAATCACTGGCCCTAACTATCCTCCTAGGGGTATACTTCACAGCCCTTCAAGCAATAGAATATTATGAAGCACCATTTACAATTGCAGACGGCGTTTACGGCTCAACATTCTTTGTTGCCACCGGCTTCCACGGACTCCATGTCATTATTGGGTCATCCTTCCTGGCCGTTTGCTTACTCCGACAAATCCAATATCACTTTACATCCGAACACCACTTCGGCTTCGAAGCCGCTGCCTGATACTGACATTTTGTTGACGTTGTCTGACTTTTCCTTTACGTCTCAATTTACTGATGAGGCTCCTAATCTTTCTAGTATTAATTCAGTACAAGTGACTTCCAATCACTCAGCCTTGGTTAAAACCCAAGGAAAGATAATGAACCTGGTCTTGACAATTCTAACAATCACACTAGCACTCTCCGCCGTTTTAGCCACAGTATCTTTCTGACTCCCACAAATAAGCCCAGACACAGAAAAACTATCCCCCTACGAGTGCGGATTTGACCCCCTAGGCTCAGCACGACTGCCCTTTTCACTACGATTCTTTCTCGTAGCCATCCTATTTCTTCTATTTGACCTAGAAATTGCCCTCCTCCTCCCCCTACCATGAGGGGACCAACTTTCAAACCCCACAGGAACCTTCTTATGGGCTACAACTGTCCTTATCCTACTCACACTTGGACTAATCTACGAATGAACCCAAGGAGGCTTAGAGTGAGCAGAATAAGAGAGTTAGTCCAACATTAAGACCTCTGATTTCGGCTCAGAAGATTGTGGTTAAACCCCATGACTCCCTTATGACACCCGTACACTTTAGCTTTAGCTCCGCCTTTATTTTAGGGCTTATGGGCCTAGCCTTCCACCGCTCCCACCTCCTGTCCGCCCTTCTCTGCCTAGAAGGAATAATATTATCACTATTTATTGCACTAGCTCTATGGGCCCTACAATTCGAAACAACCAGCTTCTCCACAGCACCCATACTCCTCCTAGCCTTCTCTGCCTGCGAAGCTAGCGCAGGGCTAGCGCTCCTAGTAGCCACAGCACGAACCCACGGAACTGACCGCCTACAAAACCTCAACCTCCTACAATGCTAAAAGTACTTTTTCCAACAATCATGCTATTTCCCACAATCTGATTATCTTCACCAAAATGACTATGGGCCACAACAACAACCCAAAGCCTGCTAATCGCCACAATTAGCCTAATTTGACTAAAGTGAACCCCAGAGACAGGCTGAACAGCCTCAAACCCATACATAGCCACAGACCCCCTATCCACCCCCCTCCTCGTACTTACATGCTGACTTCTCCCCCTAATAATTTTAGCCAGCCAAAACCACATCAGCCCAGAACCAATCACCCGCCAACGACTCTACATCTCCCTCCTAGCCTCTTTACAAACCTTCCTAATCATGGCATTTGGAGCCACAGAAATTCTTATGTTTTATATCATATTTGAAGCCACCCTGATTCCAACCCTAATTATCATCACACGGTGAGGAAACCAAACCGAACGCCTAAATGCAGGCACCTACTTCCTGTTTTATACATTAGCAGGCTCTTTACCCCTCTTGGTTGCCCTACTTCTTCTCCAACAATCAACAGGGTCCCTCTCAATACTAATCTTACAACACATGCCCCCCGTGACTATAAACACCTGAAGTCACAAACTCTGATGAGCCGGATGCCTAATTGCATTTCTAGTAAAAATACCCCTATATGGCGTCCACCTTTGACTCCCCAAAGCCCACGTAGAGGCCCCAGTGGCAGGCTCTATAGTCCTTGCAGCAGTGCTGCTAAAACTAGGGGGCTACGGCATGATACGAATAATAGTTATATTAGACCCCCTCTCAAAAGAACTCGCCTACCCCTTCATTATTCTAGCCCTATGAGGAATTCTTATAACAGGCTCAATTTGTCTACGCCAAACCGACCTAAAGTCTCTTATCGCTTACTCCTCCGTAAGCCACATAGGACTAGTAGCAGGAGGAATCTTAATTCAAACCCCCTGAGGCTTCTCAGGTGCAATTATTCTAATAATTGCACACGGACTAGTCTCCTCCGCCCTTTTTTGCCTGGCCAACACCACCTACGAACGGACCCACAGCCGAACCATGCTTCTAGCCCGAGGATTGCAAATAATTTTCCCACTGACAGCAGTTTGATGGTTCATCACCAACCTGGCAAACCTGGCACTCCCCCCGCTTCCAAACCTCATAGGAGAACTAATAATTATCACCACCCTATTTAACTGATCCCCCTGAACAATTATACTAACAGGCCTCGGAACCCTAATCACAGCCGGCTACTCATTATACCTATTTTTAATGACCCAGCGCGGCCCAACCCCCCACCACATCACAGGACTCCCCCCATTCCACACCCGAGAACACCTCCTCCTAACACTCCACCTAGCCCCGGTTTTACTATTAATTACTAAACCAGAGATCATGTGAGGCTGATGCCACTAGTAAGTATAGTTTAATTAAAAATTTTAGATTGTGATTCTAATGATAGGGGTTAAAATCCCCCTACTTACCGAGAGAGGCCCGATGGCAGTGAGCACTGCTAATTCTTACATCCCTGGTTAGACCCCAGGGCTCCCTCGTGCTTCTAAAGGATAACAGCTCATCCGTTGGTCTTAGGAACCAAAAACTCTTGGTGCAAATCCAAGTAGAAGCTATGCACCAAACAACACTAATCTTATCATCCTCCCTCCCCCTAGTAATTATAGCCCTCATCTACCCGCTTATCACCTCACTAAGCCCCAACCCCCTCAAACCCGAATGAGCTGCCACCCATGTAAAAATCGCCGTAAGCACGGCCTTCTTTATTAGCCTTGTCCCTCTTATAATCTTTTTAGACCAGGGAGCCGAAACAATCGTTACAAACTGACACTGAATGAACACCGCCCTGTTTGATATTAACCTAAGCTTTAAATTTGACCACTACTCCATCATTTTTACCCCCATTGCCCTCTATGTGACTTGGTCCATTCTTGAATTCGCAACATGATACATACACGCAGACCCCAACATAAATCGATTCTTTAAATATTTACTTCTATTCCTTGTAGCCATAATTATTCTTGTTACAGCCAATAATATGTTTCAGCTGTTTATTGGATGAGAAGGCGTCGGAATTATATCATTCCTGCTCATTGGCTGATGGTACGGACGAGCAGATGCTAATACAGCTGCTCTACAGGCCGTCCTATATAACCGAGTAGGAGACATTGGGCTGATCATGGCCATGGCCTGACTGGCAATAAACCTAAACTCCTGAGAGCTACAACAAATCTTTGTATTATCCAAAAACCTAGACATAACCCTCCCCCTAATTGGCCTAATCCTAGCAGCAACCGGAAAATCAGCCCAATTTGGCCTCCACCCGTGGCTCCCTTCCGCAATGGAAGGTCCTACGCCAGTCTCTGCCCTACTACACTCAAGCACCATAGTCGTGGCAGGCATCTTTTTACTCATCCGCCTTCACCCCCTTATAGAAAACAATGAACTAGCGCTGACCATCTGCCTTTGTCTAGGAGCCCTAACCACTCTATTTACAGCTGCCTGTGCCCTAACCCAAAACGACATCAAAAAAATTGTGGCCTTCTCAACATCAAGCCAACTGGGGCTAATAATAGTCACTATTGGTCTTAATCAACCCCAACTTGCTTTCATTCACATCTGCACCCATGCTTTCTTCAAGGCCATACTCTTCTTATGCTCTGGCTCAATTATTCACAGCCTCAATGATGAACAGGACATCCGAAAAATAGGAGGCCTACAAAACCTTATCCCATTCACCTCCACGTGCTTAACAATTGGAAGCCTCGCATTAACTGGAACCCCCTTCCTAGCAGGCTTTTTCTCAAAAGACGCCATCATCGAAGCCCTAAACACCTCTTACCTAAACGCCTGAGCCCTGACCCTCACACTCATTGCTACCTCTTTCACAGCTGTTTACAGCTTCCGAGTTGTCTTCTTTGTTACAATAGGAAGCCCACGATTTCTGCCTTTCTCACCAATCAATGAAAACAACCCATCAGTAATTAACCCAATTAAACGACTCGCCTGAGGCAGCATCATTGCAGGACTCATCATTACCTCGAACTTCGCCCCCACAAAAACACCAATTATAACTATGCCCGCCACTTTAAAACTAGCTGCTCTAACAGTAACAATTATTGGACTCCTTACCGCCATTGAGTTAACCACACTAACCAACAAACAATTCAAAACAAAACCCACGACTGCCCCTCACCACTTCTCAAATATACTGGGCTTCTTCCCCACCATCGTCCACCGCACCATCCCCAAACTAAACCTAGCCCTAGGACAATCAATTGCCACCCAACTAGTAGATCAAACATGATTTGAAGCTGCTGGACCAAAAGGGCTGTCCTCTACTCAAACAAAAATAACCAAAATTATCAGCGACACCCAGCGCGGCCTAATCAAAACCTACTTAACAATATTTCTCCTCTCCACCACACTAGCAACTTTACTAGCTGCCACCTAAACCGCCTGAAGGGCCCCACGACTCAACCCCCGAGTTAACTCCAACACAACAAACAAGGTTAGTAATAAAACCCACGCACAAACTACTAACATGCCCCCGCCAGACGAGTATATTATAGCAGCCCCGCTCGTGTCCCCCCGCAACACTGACATCTCCTTTAACCCGTCCACAACCACCCACGACCCTTCGTACCACCCCCCCCAAAACAAAGCAACTATCAACACAACCCCAGACACATAAACTAAAACACACCCAACCACCGAACGATCTCCCCATGCCTCAGGAAAAGGCTCAGCAGCCAAAGCCGCTGAATAAGCAAATACCACCAACATCCCCCCCAAATAAATTAAAAACAACACCAAAGAAAGAAAAGAGCCCCCATGACTAACAAGAACACCACACCCAACCCCCGCCGCCACCACCAAACCAAAAGCAGCAAAATAAGGCGCAGGGTTAGAAGCCACCCCAACCAACCCAATAACCAAAGCCATCAATAATAAAGATACAAAATAAGTCATAATTCTTACTCGGGCTCTAACCGAGACCAGTGACTTGAAGAACCACCGTTGTTATTCAACTATAAGAACCCCTAATGGCAAGCCTACGAAAAACCCACCCCCTAATTAAAATCGCCAACGACGCCCTCGTTGACCTCCCTGCCCCCTCAAACATCTCCGCATGATGAAATTTTGGCTCCCTCCTAGCACTATGTTTAATTACCCAAATTTTAACAGGCCTGTTCCTGGCCATGCACTATACATCAGACATTTCCATGGCCTTTTCATCCGTGGCCCACATTTGCCGAGATGTAAACTACGGCTGACTCATCCGAAACATGCACGCCAATGGAGCATCATTTTTCTTCATCTGCCTCTACCTCCATATTGCCCGAGGCCTATATTACGGCTCATACCTCTACAAAGAAACCTGAAACATCGGAGTTGTCCTATTCCTCCTGGTTATAATAACAGCCTTCGTGGGATACGTCCTCCCATGAGGACAAATATCCTTCTGAGGTGCAACAGTAATTACAAACCTACTATCCGCCGTACCCTACATTGGAAATAACCTAGTCGAATGAATTTGAGGGGGCTTCTCAGTAGACAACGCAACCCTAACACGATTCTTTGCCTTCCACTTCCTCCTTCCATTCATCGTTACCGCAGCATCCATACTTCACCTCCTTTTCTTACACGAAACAGGCTCCAACAACCCAACAGGCTTAAACTCCGACGCAGACAAAATCTCCTTCCACCCATACTTCTCATACAAAGACCTCCTAGGCTTCTTAATTATACTTCTAGCCCTAACAACATTAGCCCTATTCTCACCCAACCTTTTAGGCGACCCAGAAAACTTTACCCCCGCAAACCCCCTGGTTACCCCACCACATATCAAACCAGAGTGATACTTCCTATTTGCTTACGCCATTCTCCGATCCATCCCGAATAAACTAGGAGGAGTTCTCGCCCTACTATTTTCCATTCTAGTACTAATAGTAGTACCAATCCTACACACCTCCAAACAACGGGGACTCACCTTCCGCCCAGTCACCCAGTTCCTATTCTGAGCCCTAGTCGCTGACATAATTATTCTCACGTGAATTGGAGGAATGCCCGTAGAACACCCATTTATCATCATCGGACAAGTCGCCTCCGTCCTATACTTCTCTCTCTTCCTTATTCTAATACCCCTAGCCGGCTGACTAGAAAATAAAGCCCTAGAATGAGCATGCCCTAGTAGCTTAGCTTAAAAGCATCGGTCTTGTAATCCGAAGATCGGAGGTTAAAATCCCCCCTAGTGCCAGAAAAAAGAGATTTTAACTCTTACCTCTGGCTCCCAAAGCCAGAATTCTAAACTAAACTATTTTCTGAACTCTATGGTTTAGTACATAATATGCATAATATTACATATATGGTTTAGTACATAATATGCATAATATTACATATATGGTTTAGTACATAATATGCATAATATTACATATATGGTTTAGTACATAATATGCATAATATTACATATATGGTTTAGTACATAATATGCATAATATTACATATATGGTTTAGTACATAATATGCATAATATTACATATATGGTTTAGTACATAATATGCATAATATTACATATATGGTTTAGTACATAATATGCATAATATTACATATATGGTTTAGTACATAATATGCATAATATTACATATATGGTTTAGTACATAATATGCATAATATTACATATATGGTTTAGTACATAATATGCATAATATTACATATATGGTTTAGTACATAATATGCATAATATTACATATATGGTTTAGTACATAATATGCATAATATTACATATATGGTTTAGTACATAATATGCATAATATTACATATATGGTTTAGTACATAATATGCATAATATTACATATATGGTTTAGTACATAATATGCATAATATTACATATATGGTTTAGTACATAATATGCATAATATTACATATATGGTTTAGTACATAATATGCATAATATTACATATATGGTTTAGTACATAATATGCATAATATTACATATATGGTTTAGTACATAATATGCATAATATTACATATATGGTTTAGTACATAATATGCATAATATTACATATATGGTTTAGTACATAATATGCATAATATTACATATATGGTTTAGTACATAATATTAAGTAGACCATATTTCTATATTAATCATAAAGTAATTACATGAAATTAACCGAGTACATTCACATATCATTATTAATCCCCATAAACTTCTTTAAACCATTAATAATGCTTAATCTAAATTTAACTTGTCCTAACCATTTTTTCTATGTTAACCCAACTAACATTTATTTTAAATTAAATATGTAGTAAGAAACCACCAATAATTTATATAAAGGCATATTATTCATGATAAGATCAGGGACATAAATTGGAAGGGTGTATATAATGAAATATTACTCGCATNTGATGTAAAATCTCACGNACATGAAATTAACATCCCCATTTAGTTAGATACTTCGGCATNTGATTACAGGTGTAGTTCATTAGTTCGTTACCCCCCAAGCCTAGCGTTCTTTTAAATGCATTTGGTATTTTTTAAAGGTGTACTTTCATTTACATTTCAGAGTGCAAATACAAAAGTAATATAAGGTTGAACATTTTCTCGCATTCAAAATATAAGTTAATGATTAAAAGACATAACACAAGAATCCCATACTTTTATATCAAGTGCATAACAGTTCATTACTCACCACAATCTTATACTATATGCCCCCTTTTGGTTTTCGCGCGTTAAACCCCCCTACCCCCCACACTCGGCAAATCCTGTTATTTTTTGTTAAACCCCGAAACCAAGAAAGACTCGACAAGTGCACCAGAAATAATGAGTTGAGGTAAATTAATTCATGCATCACATTATATATATATATATATATATATATAGTGTGTATATAAATATTATACACAAAACTTTAACCCAAAAACCAGTACCAAAAATAACACTTATTTTTCAATACTAAACTTTCAAACA